TAGTTCCCACCCCCGGGGTGAGTGGAATCCGATACATAAATCAGTTAATAAAAGAATAGAAAAAGCCTTTATTGTGTCGCTTAAGTTATAGAGGAATTCCTGAACCCAAGAATTCAGAATGACAAGTTCTTCATTACCCAGAATAGAATAACCACTTAGAATAGCAAAACAGATTATATTTGTCGAGAAATCCAAAATGATATGGATATGATCTTCGTTGTGCATTTTGACCAATTGCATCGTCTCTTTGTGGATTCCTATACGAAGCTTTTGTATCTGTGTCTCCGGGTACTCTTTTATCATTTCATCCAACAGGAATAGTTGTTCTAATTCTATGAATCTTTCTAGAACGTTCTTTTCTTGAATATCATTCAAAAAAGTTTCGGATTGTCCGGTATTCCACCAATTAGTAACCCAAGGTTCCAGACTTTTATTAAATGAGAGAGAGATCCACCAGGGCAAAAAGACTATAGATGCAAGATACGGGAGGGGAGTCAATGCTTTCTTTTTTGACACTTTTCATCTGTGAATTGTTAATGAACCCGCTTCAGTCGCCGACTCTATCTGATCCGATATTTCTATGAAGCATGAGTTCTATAACAAGGTATGGAACCTATGGATCTATTCCTTTTTTTTTTTTTGAATTGTTTAGTCCTTGGATCTAGAAAGAATATAGAAATAGAAATAGAATAAGGGCCCGTTTCGAATGAAGAAATAATCAAATACTTTTCCCAGATATCTCAGTTGGTCAAATTCGAACCAATTCTATCTTCATTTGTTCTTTCGATGAATGCCCAAAAGAACCGCTTGAAATAATGAATATTATTTTGATTTCGAGACGAAAGAACTCCCCTCAATTATTTTTTCGAAATTTTCACTGGCTACCCACGACCCAGGAATAATTGAGGGGATATTTCTGAAAAATATTAATGATGAAATCCGAAATAGGTGACAAAACGAGAGAGAAATTGGATAGTTATGAGAGATCTAAACGTTTGGTTATCCAGGAGCTAAAGAAAGGATCAAAAAAGAAACATCGATTGACAAAAGAAAGATAATTAACGAGATATGATACATCTGTATCTAATGTATTAATCCAAAGTATTGGCCCTAAAAAGAGAAATTATGTATTCCGAAATGCTCTGATATGTGTGATGAATACATACTTATTAGACTTGTTACTAGTAGAATTGAGTTCTATATGGAGAAAAAGGAGTTTTGGTCGATCAAAATTGCTTCTTATTATGGTTGTTCCGTATACGTCCGCCTGCTTTATTCTATGGGCCACAGAAGGATTACCAACGGAACGGGGGAAATAGAATCTAACATGTTTTGCTCGAATGAACGTTCCGAAGAAGCTTCAGTTATATTTAAAAGGGGGTTCCTGGGTCCCTTCCCTCATGCTGAGAAAGCATTAATTCCCTTCATTTCAAAATACTTCAATTGGCACGCGCAAGAAATAGGCCAATTCAGCAGCTTTTTGTTCAATTTCTCGTGGAGTCAAATTTTCGTCAGTACGGGTCAAGGGAATGGCGCCCTGGCCTCTGATTTCCATATAAAGGACACGTCGAGGATAAAGACCCTCTTTAACTTCCATTCTGATCGATTGAATCTCTCTCATAAGGAATCGAAGGAAGATGCGACGATTTATTCCAGGAAATCCCCAACGAAAAATACACACTATTCCTTCTTTTCTATCGAATCGATCATAACCGCTACCTACATTCCACGAAATTGTGCACCACAAATAGGAACTAATGAACAGACCTGCGATCCCATAGAAAGACATCACGATTCCTTGGGGAAAAAAAAGGATTTGCTGAGACGGGAATAAAGATATCAGATTCCTACCAAGATAACTGGAAGTTCCAACCAATAGGAATCCTAGTGAACCTAAAAAAAGGATACAGGCCCAGCAGAAATTACTTGTTTTTCGAGATCCCGTTATAAGTTCTATCCATATACGTTCTGATCGATAGTTCATACTAGATCCAGTTGCATCCTATTGGAATTGAGAGAAGAGAATAAGCCAAATGAATTTGATTTTACTTTTTTTATTTTGCTCCCGAAGTAACTCTCATCAACTAGCACTATTATGACGCGAACTATTAGGAGTAATTCATCAAATTGGTTAGATATAAAATAATAACATCCCCTTCGTATAATACCACCACTATGTATATCTACATAATATAGATACGTTAACTTTCTATTTCAGATATCCGCTCTGATCCATTTTAAAACAGCTATCCCCCCATATACATGCATTTATCCATATATAATGTATCCGCATGTATAATCACTTTTTTATTTGTGCCCGGAGGGAGCCACATGTCGTATCATATTCCACTAAATGGATATCCCTATTATGATCCAAGTCCAAGTGTTGAAATAAATTGATGAAATTTTGTCCTATCAGGTCTAAACAATCTTGTTTTTTTGAACATGAAGAGATAAAGAAGCCATTGCAATTGCTGGAAACACTAAGCCCACTAAAGGCACAAAAATAGAGGGTAAATTGAAATCTGTCATAGAATGGGTGCCTCGATTTAATATTTGTACCTGTTATAAAGATATTTTATCTTATGATAAGTATATCTATTATAAGTATTATTAAGTATATAATAAGTGCAAGGAATGTAGAGCTAAATAAGCGTATCTATTCACCTTTCTACAAGAAATAGATGGATGATAATCCGCTTTATTATTCTTGTTCTACCGCCCTTATTTTCTAATAAAGAGTTTCTTACGAGTTTCCTAAGGATTTGTTAGAATCCGATCCAACAGGAATTCATAGTCAAAAGTGTAGGTCCTCGGGAGATATAAAAATATGCAACACTTCCCTTATAGATTTGAATTATTCTATATATATTAATACGATATATATTAATATGAAAGAAGGGAACATGAAATTCTTTTGATTTTTTTTCCCAAGTCCATTCCGCGGAAGGAAGAATTCACTCTTTTCCTCCTGATAGGGGGTTCCTGATTACTAATCATGAATAGGGGTAGGATAAAAAATCTGCATCAAAAAAAGTCATTATCCGAAACTTCCTATAGAACTTATGTTACCAAAGAAAACTCCACTCTTCTTATTTTGACTTTGATTCCGATGAACTAAAGTTCGCTACAAATAACTGAGCCTAGCGCTCTACTTGAATTTTGATTCAAGGGAAAGAAACCGTGTAGCTGAAATAATTCACTCAGAACACCTTTTAAAGGATTACGTGGTACGATTGGATCAAATAAGCCCTTATGGAATAAATACTCAGCTGCTTGTGAACCGTCAGGTACTGTCTTATTCAATGTTTGTTCAATTACTCTTTTCCCCGCAAATGCAATGTAGGCATTGGGTTCAGCAATAATAATATCTCCCAACATACCAAAACTGGCCGTTACTCCGCCGGTTGTAGGAGATGTAAGGATTGATACATAGAATAACTTTTTATTGAATTGATAATCATATAAAGCGGAAGATATTTTAGCCATTTGCATCAAACTCAAACTTCCTTCTTGCATGCGTGCTCCTCCAGAAGCACACACCATAATAACAGGTAGAGATCTATTAGCAGCATATTCGATCAACCGGGTGATTTTCTCGCCTACTACGGATCCCATACTACCCCCCATGAACTGAAAATCCATAACCCCAATGGCTATGGGAATCCCATTTAGTTGACCTATGCCTGTTTGAACAGCCTCAGTTAAACCTGTCTTTCTTTGATACGAATTGATACGATCTCTATAAGGTTCCTCTTCCGAGTGAAATTCAATGGGGTCAATAGAGACCATGTCTTCGTCCATAGGATCCCAAGTGCCCGAATCAACCGAAAGTTCGATTCTATCTGAACTACCCATTTTCAAATGATATCCACATTGTTCACAAATATTCATTTTTGACCTAAAAAATTTCTTATAATTTAATCCATAACAATTTTCGCATTGAACCCATAAATGTCTGTATTTTTTATTTCCATCGAAATCATTAGATCTTCCTCTTATATTGAAATCACTGCCATTACCGCCAGTTCTTATACTAGAACTCCCCCTGTCACTATCACTTACACTTTCACCACTACAAATGTAACTATAAATATAACTGTAAATGTGATTGTCGCTACCACTCGAAATGTACTTATCAATACTGATTTCAGAACGAAGATAACTATCAATGCAACTATTAATGTGATTATTCCAACTATACGTAGTATCATACATATAATGATCATAGTAGCGATTGTCACTCTTAGACCCGCTATTCAGATAACTAGAAAAAGCAGTTTCTAGTTCACTCAGAAAAGAACTATCGTTGTCAATCTCAAAAACCCGATTTTCAATATCAAAATATACGGAATAACTGTTACCATTACTATCCCTAACTAAAAAAGTGTCATCAGAGATGAAACTCCAAATGTCCCTGACACCGAAAAAATGATCAACATTACTGCAACTATTACTTTCGCGCCAACCATGATTATGATTGTTTTTATTCGTATCATTTAGAATAGGATCTTCACTTCCACTGGTATTTCCAACAGGACGACCAAGACTGTCCATTGATTTACCTAGCCCACACCTGTGTTCTAACTCCTCGTTAGACAACATTGAATTGAACCACCATTTTCCCATAGATCCTTCCTGCCCCCTATTTGAAAATACAATAAATGAATAGTCATTCGACGAAAAATCATTTTACTATTTCATTTCCTATCGGAATACGCATATAGATCCAATCACTAGGATTATTAACTAATAACGAGTAACTATTGAACGAAAGAAATGATTTTGTGGGAGTCGGGAGTATCAATTCACTATATATGATGGAACTTTTTCTTCAATTATTATAAATAGAAGATAGGTTTCTCCCATGTTGTGTACAAACTCTCATCGAAAAGAGAAATATTTGTTCCCTCCTAGGAAGGATTCATTTTCGTATAATCTCGTATAATAATAAGTTTCTAATGCAACACGGAATGAAAAGGACAATATACAGGATGAGT